AACTTTAGGTCTTTTTTAAATTGAAAAAGGATTCCACTGTGAAATCAAAAGATGGAGTAGTCGCTTGAAGGCGAGCGACTACTCCATCTATAGAAAATAGACTATAGAAAATAGAGAAAAGGCAGAACTGGAATTGACGACTAGTGAATATCTATGGCGTAGTCGCTCGCCTTCAAGCGACTACTCCATAGATATTCTTTTGATTCAAAAACGCTTTATTAAAAGAGCCGACGTTTCCACAAAGACTCGAGGTAGTTGAGCACTCTTCCTTGAGCGATCATGGATTCAAATGAATCCAAAAAAGGTCTCCTGAACTTTTGAAAATCGCTTTTGAACTCCTCTCGTTCCTTATTTAGTTCTAAAACTAAACTTGCTTGCTTATCGATCAAGGATAAAATATCCTTGAGACTTGGCTGTAGAATCTCTACAATCTCTTCTTTATTACTAAGGAGAGTCATTATACCGTCTAGTGATCTTAGAAAAGCGAAGGTTGAAATCGCTTGTTTCTCTCTGAATCGTTCGATAACGATCTCTATATCCTTACGAGTAGGGAGAAACCTTTGGAGGAATTCTACGAGTTTCTCCTCGATCACCTCGTCACGCTCGTTGGAATTGAACGAGCGTTCGAGAATATCATCTTCAGGGTAGAATGGGGCGGTAGAGTCCTCGCCCTCGCTATCGTGTTCAGCGTAGAATGGGGCGGTAGAGTCCTCGCCCTCGCTAGAGTCTAATGGGATGTCTTAAAAATCCTCGCCCTCGCTAGAGTCTAATGGGATGTCTGAAAAATCCTCGCCCTCGCTAGAGTCTAATGGGATGTCTGAAAAATCCTCGCCCTCGCTAGAGTCTAATGGGATGTCTGAACTGAAGATTACTGGATTAATCTTGTTGATTTTTTGGTTAGTTTCATAATCTTGTTCTACAGACAAAAAGCAAAGAAAAAGAGAAAGAACTTTCTTCGAAGCTTTGACAAGTGCCTCATAAGGACCTACCCTACCATCTGTAAATATTTCCAGAACAAGCATTTCTCTTTGATCAGTTCCATTTTCATTTTCAAAATCATAGAGATGAATACTTGAACTAACGTTTCGAATGGGTGTGAAGACGGCATCTATTGCGTATCCATCCTCAGGGGGAAACTCCATTTCCCGCCGTGTTTGTAGAGAATCTGATGAATTCGTTTCAATCATCAATTCAACAACAAATCGAACGGGTTCCGTTACGGTGGCTATTTTCTGGCTCGTATCAAGGATTGAGATACCAGGTGGTAACTGTATGTCCAGAGCGGTTACGTTTCTAGGTCCCTGTAGGTCTATAATAGCATAAAGAGGTCCCTGCAAACCATCCAAATTTGATTTTAATTTGATTTGATTGAAATGAAATAAAATTTCGCTTATGGACTCCTGAACCCCAACGATGTTCCTCAACTCGTGAGTTGAATCGATGAATTTAGCATGTGTAAAAGATGCGCATTCTATTGCATTATATAATGATTTTCTCAATGTACTAAAAAAGAATTGTGCCTCCCCTTTTTTAAGGGGAGCAATCGAAAACTTTCCATACACAAAATCTTTTTCAATTTCTCTGTATTCCAAAAATTGCCATTGCGGCAATCTGTTATCTCTGTTCTCGTTGTAGTTGTTTTCCATGTGGAGTCCCCCCTAGATGGTTTTTTGAAGATTCAATTGACTTTGTAGTTCTTTGTAGTTCGCTCGGTTGAGCCTATTTTCTTTCAAAAAATTGCCATTTCGGCAATCTGTTATCTCTGTTCTCGTTGTTTTTTTGATGAATAGTTTTCTACTTTTTGGTGTTCGATTTTTTTTTCTACGTACGTCGTTTTTTAGGAGGCCTACACCCGTTGTGTGGTAAAGGGGTTCGGTCTCGTAAAAAATGTAATCGAACACCACTTCTAAAAATAGCTCGTAATGCTGCATCCCTTCCACGACCAACACCTTTTACCAAGACAACAGCTCGGTGCATACCTTGATCTACTACTGTGCGAATAGCATTTTCGGTTGTAGTTTGGGCCGCAAACGGCGTCCCCCTTCTTCTACCCTTGAATCCACAAGCGCCAGCAGAGGCTGAAGTAACCACGCGACCCCCTACGTCTGTAACAGTAACAATCGTGTTGTTAAAACTTGCTTGAACGTGAATAATTCCTTTCGGTATTTTCCGTACACTCTTACGCGAACGAATGCGTCTATTTCTAATAGAACTATATCTTCGTAAAGTTTTTGCCATATGTTATCATTTTTATAAAGAAAAGTGAGAGAGATATGGATATATCCATTTCATGTTAAAATAGATTTTTTTTCTCCTTATTCTATTTTTTTACTTTAGCTTTTACTTTCTAAAATTCTTTTTTTTTAGAAAAGGTTATCGCTGTCTTTGTTTATGTCTTGGATTGGAACAAATGACTCTAATTCGCCCTTTCCTACGGATCAGCCGACACTTGGTACAAATTTTACGAACGGAGGCCCTTAATTTCATATTTTTTATTGCTTAACCTTGAATCTATTTGCTTGGAAGAAACTAGGGTTCTTTGGAGTCGCGAATGGAATCCTGTTACATTTTCATATTCCATTTGAATTGTCAAGTTACCCAATCTTCGATTTGTTGTCTACCAAATCCATCCACTACCCTATTTTTACACTATCCTTTCTGAATATGCATTTTTAGATTGCGAACTTGCTGATTCTTATAATAAGCTCTGATTGAGAGCGCCAATACCAATCCTGTCGACCGAATTTTTTCAGGATGCTTTAATAATAGACATTTTTAGATTTCGAATTTGCTGATTCTTATAATAAGCTCTGATCATGATTCTGCCTTTGGTGTCTTTTATTGTAGGACGAGTTCTGGTGGCATAAAGATTACGATTCCCATACATATAACAAGATTTCTCCACCCATTCTTTTTAGTCGAGCCTCTCGGTCTGTCATAATACCCTTAGAAGTAGAAAGAATTGCAATCCCCATTCCGCCCAAAATCCTAGGAATTTTTTGATAGTTAGAATAGATTCGTAGACCGGGTCGACTGACCCGTTTTAAATTTAAAAAAGTTCTATACGGACCCTTCCTATTCCTTCTATGGCGTAGGGTTAAAATCAAAAAGGATTTGTCGCTTTCCCGATGTGTCCTCGTATTTTTGATAAAACCCTCTCGTAACAGTATTTTCACAATGTTTTGGGCGATGTTAGTACATGTTATTCGAACGGTCTCTTTTTTAGCCATATCGGCATTTCGTATAGAGGTTAATATGTCAGAAAGAGTGTCCTTACCCATGATAAACTAAATTGTTGCCTTGAAATTTGGATATAATCAACATGTTCCTTTATTTTGATTTCTGAATTCTTAAAGGTATATACCTGAGACACAATCTACCATACTGATAAATGGATTTCATTCAAATACTAGATCACAGTTTGCTTTGAAAAGACTTCTTATAAGACTTCTTTCGCTAATGAAACTATTTTGCCGAAATTTTGATCTCTCAATTCTTCGGTGATCGCACCAACAATGCGAGTTCCTACTGGATTTCGGTCTTTATTAATGACAACTGCAGCATTGTCATCATATCGTATTATCATACCATCCTTACATTTGAGTTCTTTACAAGTACGTACAATTACAGCTTTGATCACTTCTGATCGTTTTAGAGCCGAAGTTGGCATTGCTTCCTTAATCACAGCAACAATAACGTCGCCAATATGAGCATATCGTCGATTACTAGCTCCTACGATTCGAATACACATCAATTTCCGGGCACCGCTGTTGTCCGCTACATTCAAAAGGGTCTGAGATTGAATCATATCGTTTTTTTGTTTTTTTTTTTTGTTTTTTTTGTTTAGCCTGCTCTTTCGACGCAAAGCACGAAGTAAAAAAAAAGAAATCTTTTTTGTCCAAAAAACCTGCAATTCTTTTTTTTTATCCCCAAGGCTTCCTTACTTATTTTGGTTCTACATTCCTATTTCGAACTAATGAATTGAGTCCGTATAGGCATTTTTGATGCAGCTATTTCAATAGCCTTTCTAGCTATATTTTCCGCTACTCCGCCCATTTCATAAAGTATTCTACCCGGTTTAACCACAGCTACCCAATATTCGGGAGATCCTTTACCCGACCCCATACGCGTTTGTGTAGGTTTTACTGTAACGGGTTTGTCTGGAAAAATACGCACCCATATTTTTCCACCGCGACGTACATTTCGTGTCATTGCTCGCCGCCCTGCTTCTATTTGTCGAGAGGTGACCCAAGCGGGTTCAAGTGCTTGAAGAGCATATTTACCGAAAGAAATACGACTGCCTCCAGAAGATCTTCCTTTCATTCTTCCTCTATGTTGTTTACGGAATTTGGTTTTTTTTGGACTCAACATATCAATTCTATCCTTTCTATCCTTTTTCGACTTCTTATGCAACCCTCTATAATTGTTCCTTTTTTTGGTTGAACAAAAAACGAACGAAAGAATTTTTCATTTTTTGTTCTAGCATTGGATAGTAGGATTTCCCGTCTCAAAAGATCCAAACTTTTATACCCAATACCCCATGGATAGTTAGAACTTGAGTGGAACCAAAATGGATTTTAGCGGTAACGGTTTGGAGAGGGACTCGACCCTTTCTAAGCCATTCGACGCGTGCCATTTCTTGTGCTTTTCCGCCAATACATCCGGCAATTTGTACTTGAATTCCCTTTTTATATTCTTTTTCGACTAATTCAACAGCCTTTTTCATTGCTTTGCGAAATGAAACTCTATTCTTTAATTGGTCGGCTATAAATTCTCCAAGAATAGTAGGGTCTCCGTAAGGTTTTTTCATTTTTCTAACAGCAATATTCAGTTTTCGGTTGTGAATGAAGTGAATGGCTTTTTTTAAACTTACCTGTAATTCTTTGATTTTGGTTTTGGGCGGTTCATCCTCTGTTAATAAGTTTGAGAATCCCATATAGATTATGACTTTAACCACATCGATTCTTTTGTCAATCTGTATTCGTGAAATTACATCCGTACCGGAGGAGATTCTCTCCTTTTCTATATAATTTTTAATGTGTTCTCGTATTTTGTGATCTTCTTGTAGGCCTTCAGAATAATCTTTTCGTTCTTCAAACCAAATAGAGTGATGGGTTTGGGTTGTACCAAGTCGGAAACCTAATGGATTTATTTTTTGTCCCATAATACCCCCCTACTATACATAGGTTTGCTGATATATTCTTCATATTTTTCGTTTAATGATAATGATATATCCCTCAATACGATAGTGATATGACAAGTGGATCTTTTTATCGGATAACTCTGTCCCTTAGCTCGAGGTTTGAATTTTTTCGCAGTAGTCCCCTCATTGACTTCGGCTTTACTAATGATTAAACTTGTTTCGTCGAAATTCATATTGTGAATACCGTTTGCTGCTGCGGAATAAATTAATTTTAAAATTGGATAACATGCTCGATAAGGCATGAGGTCTAGTATCATCAGTGTTTCTTCGTAGGAACGTCCACGAATCTGATCAATCACTCTTCTCGCTTTGTGAGTAGACATAGGAATATGTTTACCTAAAGCCGATACTTCTCTATATTGCTTCTTCTTTTTTTGTTTTATCATGGCGTACCTCCCCCTCTCACTAATGACCGATAATTATCTATATTCATTTTCTTAACGAAGAGATAGATTGAGTATCTCTTTTGCTTTTAACAGATTGAGTATCCCTTTTGCTTTTAACAGTTTGAGTATCCCTTTTTCTTAACGAAGAGATTTCTTTTTAACAGGTTTAGTATCACTTTTGCTTTTAACAGATTTAGTATCACTTTTGCTTTTAGAGTTTGGTTTATTAAAAATTCTAGTGGGTACAAAATCTCCCAATTTATAATTGACCATATATTTCGTTATAGGAATAGGCACATGTTCCCTCCCGTTATGGATATAAATAGTGTATCCGACCATTGAGGGTATAATGGTAGATGCACGCGACCAAGTTTTTAGGAAATCTTTCTGGGCCTTGGCATTCAGTTTCTCGATTGTATTTAATAAATGATTCGCTACAAAAGGGTTTCTTTTTACTGAAGGGAACGGCTTTTTTGGTTGTTTTTTAAATGAACGGAACACAGTCAATTCCTCCTTATTGAA